GGGCAGGGATTCAAGTAGCCGATCTCTGGCCGCCTATAAACATGTTAGTTCCTCCGATTGCGGAAAGCAGCCGGCATTTGATTGACCTCTGTCCGTTGAAAGGCAACCACCTCGAATTAAATTGAGTATTCCTACATTTCGTTCGGAAAGCCATTAGTAGTTAGTTGCCAAAAGCCGCCTATTTATGCCCAGAGCCGAGAGAAGAGATTCTTCTTTCCGAACTGCTATTTAAAGCAGATGACTCCTACCTATCGCTCCACCCGACCGATCGATTGATTCTTTCTACCCCACCCATCGCCTTGAGGGATGCCTTCCATAGTCGGGCAAATAAGATCCATCAGTGTTGGGAAGCTTACAACCAGTGTCGGGCAATGGAGATAGCTACCTCTCGCCAATTTCAGTATTGAATAATCCTCCCGTCCCAGTTGCCTGTCTTCAGTTGAAATATTTTTCCTCCACCCGAACAGCCAGAAAGGAGTCTATATACTAATGGAGTGAACTGCCCCAACTTAACCAATGGGCCGCCGGCCTATCGCTACATCCTTCCACCGGGGCGTTCGCAAAGACTTCTTCGCGGGACCACCCGCATGATTCGTCCTTCTGTCGAAAGCCCTTCTATCCGTGCCTTCCGTGAACCGCTTCTATCCCAATAACTTGAAATGTCGGTCGGGGTTCCCATTGACTGAGGGCGGGGTAGGATTCGAGTATTGCTGATTACCTCCTTACCGAAGTAAATATTCGAGCTATTCTCATTCCCGCCACTCCGTCTTACTCTTAGACGAGCTAGATTGACCTTTCCTGGGAATCTTTGGTTGACTCTTCACAGGCTCTATTAGTATTGCTTGCTGTTCCATCCCCGTCTCTAAAGAAAGGTAAGACCTCACTCCAATACTTTCTAAGAGTTTGGTTGGGCAAGTGCCACTCCGCTCCTTCCCTTCTTAAAGAAGTAAAGCAGGAACTGACGCTCGGATTTAGGCTTTCCTCAGTTCAGTTCGAGTATAGTTTAGCCCTACTCTTTGGAGGAATCGAATCCCCGGTTTATACCCACCTCTGGTTGAAGACTCTCCTCTCCCCTTTCAGGTGCTTTTAGGCTACTCCCCCCGAAGACTGAGCCATCTTACCTCCCTCCCAGCTTTCATTCTATGCCATCTTCTTTTCTTTGAGACTATTCTATAGAGTCAACCTGAACTATTTAAGTCTATGATATTAGCCCGATAGGCAAGACAAGGGAATCTTCATAGCCGTAGGGCGTTCTTCCTCACCTCAACGAAAATCGGAGAAAGATGTTCACAACCGCTCCTCTTATTCTCGGAAGGAAGAGGCGAGGATCCTTCTTTTCATCTCAGACTGTCGATTCGTAACTCTCATGTCATGAGACAATGCATTGATTTAAGTAAAAGTATGGTACTAGTTCTATTAGTAGGCGAAGGGAAGGGGACCTGGTAGCTATAGCTATAAACTATAGAGAAGGAGAACAAGTGCCATAGAGCCGAAACTTATTCAACTGAGCGGCAGGAATGAGTTCAACTAGAAAGAGAAGAACTAACTGGCAAGAGTTTCAACCTCAATTACTAAAGAAAGAGTTCCTTTCTTTCCTTGCTACGAGTAGACTTTCATTGAGTGGATGAGATCGAATGTCTTTCATCCGGTCCTTTTAGGGAAAGCAGTAGAGAGGGGACCGGCTAAACTAAAAGCAAGGATAGGGATTGGGATAGACCTATTTCTGAGTCTGAGATTGAATGTCTTTCCAGAAATAGGAATGGGTTCACAACCGAAAGAGGATCGGGAACAGGAAGAGCGGATTTTCCTGCAGCGGATGGTTAGGAAGAGGCCTCGCCCAGAAGAAGAGGTTGGAAGTAGTTCGGATTCGGAGATGCTGAGACAAGGGAAGAAGATGCTCTTAGATTTAGATAGGACCTTGGGCACTTTACTACGCTATTCAAAGCAGTTACCGGCCAAAAGACTAATCCCGATCTTCCCTAAGCCAGGAAGGGAGTTTCGATCGACTGAAGCGTGGGACAAACTCGACTAATCAATTTAATAAATAAATAAGTAGGTGGTTTGGCGGGAAAGAGACTAGCTTGCCTTCGAGTTGCAGTCTCGGAGTTTCAAACAGATCGACTAACAAAACAAGTAAAGGGGCGATACGCTTGACCGATGGTACTAAACCTTATGGAAGGAGTTGAACCGGTAGCTTGAGTTTCACCAGTAGCAGGAGTTTCAAATAGAGATTCCCCCGAAACTGAATCCGAATCTGGCTCTTCACCGGGAATGAATAAGGAGCTGAGTTCAGGTACCCCCTTTCTTTTAGAGGAGAGGAGTTGGCGGGAAAGGTGCGGAGATACTCGACCAAAGGCAAATAGGTTACTGAGAATATTGACTTCGGAAAGTAGCTAATCAGCAATACTGAAAGGTTTGGAGGTTACCGTAATATGGGAGCGGTACAAAGCTACTTGACTAACAAAGTGAAGCTACTCGGCTAGACAGCGCTGTGGATTCTTGGCCAACCCGTGTCCCCTTCGACTCAGAAACGCCATTAATAGTGTCTTTCTTCACAGCACCACCAGACCCACCTATCGCCCCTCCCAAATCAACAACCAACAGCCCCGATCCAGAAATAGGTTGCGGTCCACTGGGAGTGGCCATGGGAAAACCACCTAGTGCAAACCAGAACTAAACTCCAAACACTGCAACACCAGAACACACAACCAGCAAAAGAAACCACCGAACAGGAGAAAAGGAGAAAGGAAGAAGATGGGTTTGGACGGCTCAACCCATAAAATTCAGCCACCAGAGCACTCCACAGCTTGCCTGAACTGGGTCCTCTACAGCTACTACACCTGACGATGCGAGCAAAGCTGCTTCCGGTTTCGACTCCGAATGGTAACGCGCTCTCACGCGCTGGACAGCAGCTTTCCGTTTCTTTCTTTCGAACTTTCACCTTTATTTGGCACAGTGAATCTCTCTCTCTCAGTCTCTCTCTTGGGATTTCCCTTCATAGCGTATACAGTTTCGTTCTTTCCATACTTCCCGTGTGTTAAAGAAGGGAAAATGGAGCGGATCAGATGGCCAACCTGATTTATAGGAAGATAAGATTCTAAAAAATCTGCTACAAATGCCTTCGTTACTCACGAGATTAAGCCCAAAGATACTGCTCACTTTGTTCCAAAGGAAAGATGCCAGGTCGCTGTGAATAAACAAATGATTGAGAGTCTCCATTTGTGGTCTATTACAACAGTTACATTTGCTAGCAAGCCCTTTGACCCTGTCATCCAAAGGTAATGCATGGTAGAACAGCTTCCAAGCAAACATGTTAAGCTTTGGTGGGACATTCTTGCTCCAAACTGCTTTTGCCCAGGTCTTTTCCTCAGTTCTATGACGAATTCACTCCCAAGCTGACCGAACAGTGAAGCTACCTGAGTTCTCCTTAATCCACACAACTCTGTCCTTGTTTTCTGAAAGAAATATATCTGAGCTGATGATGCTTTCAACAATTTCAGATGGGAGCTGACCAATAACAGGTTGTAAGTTCCAGTTCCCATTGCTATATCCAGTAATTCTTAAATTTTAGGAAAGCAAAGAGGATCCGCTATAGCATATTCTATTAATGGCTTATCCAGCAACCAGTTATCAGTCCAAAAGTGAGTTTCAGTTCCATCTCCAATAAGCCAACGAGAATTCTCAATTAGAAGCTTAGCATTGGCAATTATTTCAGACCAAAGCTTTGAAGAATTTTGAGAAGGAGAGGCCAGCTGAAAAACAACAGGGCCGCAAGAAAACTAAAGCAGCAAGATCTCAACGACGCCTGCTTACTAAAGCAGGCCTGGCGAGCCCAAACAGGCTCTTCTCCGTGAGCGTGTTGGGTGAAGAACCGTTATTTTAGAAGACATCCGATCTGGTACCCGCATCTTCCGAGGGAAGGTTCTTGCATCTGGAGAAAACTACGCTTGCTGGCTCCTTTTATCCAGCTTGGTTCTAGATGGGTTATTGCTGACGGTAATTCAGCTCGGTTGTGGTATGATGTGTGGATTGATTCAGAACCTATTGCTGACCTTGGTGGGCGCACCCTGTGATGTAGATGCTGACGCCGTGTGATCTGACAGAGGATCTTTCAAGATTCCTTGGTCTTGACCCGAAGATGGCATCGATCTCGTTCCAGTCCAGGCGGTTCTGATCGTTCAGATCATAGATTACATCCCTGAGTGTGTAGCAAGACTCAAGATCATGCCCCGGATATCTGTGGAACGGGCAATACAATACTTGGAGTAGTCAAACCCTGATGGCCATGGCGTCGGTCTATCCTTGGCTCAGAACTGAAGGAAAGCAATCAATTCACATAGTAGGAAAGCGCTGCTATCAATCTTCATAGGCTAAGGCCAGTCAGCTATCAATCGCGAGCCATCCGTCTGTCTTTTTACCCAACAAGCAACGGATTACTTGCTAAAGTAATGCTTACCGAAACTTAGCCCTAATTAATGGATAGAAAAACCTGAAGTACATGTCATCATTCAAAACCTATGTTTTAGCGCTTCAAGATGAGCCTTAATTCATACCTATCTTCTTCCCTCAATCTGCTATGCGGCGGATAATTGGGAGGTGGTACCAGGGGCATAAGTAATGAACTTCCCTCCTTGAATATCTTCCTCTGTTCGTCTGCAGGAATTTTTGTTGTTTATTGGCCTTATCTCCCCGGTGAGCTTGACTTCCTGTCCTTGTTTGATCCTGCATCACCCCATATTTCTCACTTATACCGCGGGCGGGGTACCGGTCGAGACATTCCTCTTTCGACGTCCGCGCACCTCATATGGGTTGTTAATGCTCCCGATGATTGGCCTTGCACCAGCCATCATTTGGTTGATGAGGCGGATAATCCCTATCTTCTGCTATCCATTCCCCCCGTCCAATCAATAGGTTGATTCCCAGAGTCTTTAAAAGCCATACCTCCCTACGGGCATATCAGTTCTATGCATTCCCCCCTATAATACCCTATTTCCCTCCTTCCTTCGATCATCGGACGTGAAGGTCTGCAGCCACCGAAATCATCCTCCCTTCATCCGCTGGCATTCCTTGTTTGAGGCATATCGATTATAGAAGACATATGGGTTGTTGTAATCCCCATGGAGTCCATTATTGTACCTCAACCTCGGGGGAGGGAGAGAACCTCATCGATCGAAGCAGCTGATCGACGTCGAGTCTCATACGGGTGGTGGAACCGGGGATCTTATAATGCTCCAGATCACTCTATCAATCCCATTCCAGTCCCACCTTCATTCGTGTGCTGCAACTCATCAGCTATAGCCAGTGGCTAGGAGTTCTCACTTCAAGCGGATATTCGAGAAATACAGCTGGCCGCAGCACCTCTAGTAGTTGGAGAAGGAGATAGGCGTCCACCTATTCGATCATATGCCATACCTTTTGGGGGGAGATCCCCTCCTTTCGTTGGACAGACAGAAATTGACTGGTAATTCGCCCTCCTTAGCACAAGCGCTAAGCTATAATAATTCCTTTCCCTATGGTCAAGCAGTTTCACACCTTCGGCTACTACAAGATCTTTATAAACCAAAGAAGCTGAGCCTACTTTACGCACTTCCGCACTAAGCAGGCAAGGCCAACTACACAAGCAAGAAGGCATCGCCTGCGGCTTCCAATCCAATGACAAGCAAAAGACGAAGAAGGAACTTACTATACCTTACCTCCTTGTGCCCATAGCTTGACCTCAGCCTTGAACTACCTGCACGGATGCCTTCCCTTCCTTGCAAAGCGAACCTAGCCAAGCAATGGAAGGAGAAAGGACTAAGACCTTCCTCGCGCACAGACAGACCATCTTTTCTCTCCTGCGCGGCGCGTCAAGATAATGGAAAAAGATGCCTCTTTGCCACCAGCTCTCGTCGTCGAATGCTTCTCAGTCAAACGCGGATGTTCTCTTTTAAGATAATAGGAAGTTGGTTGGCCAACAGGATGCCGCGCTGCTTGCTCAGTCACTCTTCCTTGCCGCCCGGGCTGTGAACTCGCGAAGGTGAAGACTCTGGTGCTGCAGACTCTCGTATGCTGTTGGTGTTCACAGTTAAGTAAGTGGCTGACTTCTTATCCGAATAGAAGAAATTGGGGGCTTGTTCTTCGCCCTTTCCTTATCGCTTCTTGTAGTTCACCATGTCTTAATATGAATGAACGGCGCTCTCATCCGTAGTGTAGTCTTCTGCATATGAATGAACTGGCTCGCTTCAATTTCATTTCATTAAGTAGTAGTCCTTTATGTGACAGCGCAAGATACCTATTCGATCCCGGGTTAGCGATTAAGACAGGTATTCACTTTTCTGAGCCATCTATGCAACTGTCGTCCTAGATCTTGGATTTGAAAGAGAAGCGCGCCTCAGAGCTCTCAGCGGGCTATTCCAAACTAGCCTGCCTCATAATATGCCTGACATTTCGCGTCCCACATACTGGTTTCTTGGCCGAATCATCCATACAAGTGGACTTCAAAACAAGAATCTTTAGGGGCACAGAACACAAACACCATCGGGAGTTCATTTCAGCTCCGTGAACAGAAGCTGTGGAAGAGAATTCTTCAGTTGATCTGGCAACCGAGAAAGCATTCGAGTTCTTTCTCATAAGCGCCTTCTGCTGATCAACACTTACGGAATCTTGAAGAATTAAAGAAATCGGGGAATTACACCAAAAAGTAGAATTTGGTTGTTGACCCCAGTTCCCAGTCACCAGTTTTCAGCTGATTCGGAGAGATGGAGCAAGGGAAGCGAAGTTTGCTTCTCAACAATCAACTTGTGTGACAGAATTCAAGAAGTCACGTCTAGTAAATCCACCAATCTTGAATCTGGGCAGTGGTAGCCAGGAAATAGAAAGAGGTAGAAAAGGGTCGGTGTACTCAAGTGGATCAACTGGAGAAGGAAGTCACACAAGACTCATATTCATATAAAGAAGCGTCGGATGAACTGCTTGGGATTGCCTCAAGAGAGGAATTAATGGGCTAGGCTTGCAGGCGCGTCTTCTTATGTTTGCTACAATGCAACTTTTAGGCCTTGAAAGAGACCTTTTGGTGTGCCAATGGATGATTTGATCTGAAGGAATCTCACATCGATTTCTCACTATAGACATGTAGTCAACTGATCTACGAGCACCCGCATGAACTTCTTGTTCATTTCATAAGAAGCTGTTGGTGACTAAGCGATTGGCAGATGATCGAGAGAGAAGCGATTGACTGTCTGAGGAATGATGACTTGGCTAAGGGTGTAGGCGTGAAGGCAAGCTTCCTATGTTTAGAGGTCTTTAGTTGATTTGCCCATTTTTATACGTTTTTTGGCATGTCATTATGATGATAAGAGGGGGTGATGAAAGATCTTGTCAAATGATAAAGGAGCCTGATTATCCACTTTTGTCCGTAGCTCCTCTCTCAGAAAGACGTCAGAGACTGTACTGCCAGATTCTCAGGAGCTTAGAGGCGAGGTTCATCTTTCTCTCAAGTAAGAAGAGTCAAAGGAGGCAGGAAGTAGATCTAGTCAATCTAAGACTGTTTCAAGAGTGGTGGAGCCCTTTGTTGTGGGAAGAGAATTGTCACAGGGCGATAGTTCTCAACAGTGTACAAGGTTCAACAGTACGAAGAAGGAGTCCTTGGAAGACTGGTCAACATTCACAACAAGGACGTACAGGAGAAGACGAAGGTCCTTCACAGTTGAAAGATGCTGAAGACAATACGGGACCGAAGCTACGGAAGTCGACTCGTATGTGGAAGCCGAACCCGAAGTATGAAAATTCAGCCTATGCAGAAGTGATGAAGGGAGAGGCAGTTCTTTCCAATACCTCCGAAGCGCTAAAAGAAAAGAGTGGAGGAGCCAACTTCATTTGAAGAGGCACGCACAAGGAGCCCCCCCATGAAATAAGCTTTGAGAAAAAGCGCGAGGAGTGCCTTGAACAAGAATGAGACGTGGGAACTCCTTCTCTGTCCTACAGATCTAAAGACCGTGACGTGTAAATGGGTTGACAAGGTTAAGAAAGGGTCAGACACGGGACAGTTGATCCTTAGTTGGCGCCTTTGGTGGAAGCTAAATAGTATGAATCCCTTTCTCCGCCTTCAAGCTATAAATAATGGAATGCGGGAGCTTATTCAATTAGGGAAGGAACCTAATTAGTAAATAAAGTAACGAGAACGAACCAACTCAGTAGGGAAGGAACCGATTCGACGGGGCATACAAGTGGTTTAGTTTAGCTCTTCTTGGGGGCCGCTATCCTTGTTGTGCACTTGGGAAAGCTAGTCTGAGTTGAAAGCTAGGCTCTAACCCTTGCTTGCCACGTAAGTCAAGACAGCTCGAAAGGCCTAACCAAGATCCTGATTGGGTGCAATATGTGTTGACTCAACTCAGTGAGGCGCATACCTCCACTTTTCTTTATAGGGTGGAACAAGAATCATTTCTCAGACCTTTCTGGCAGCCTCTTCTTAAGCCTTTTCAACTTGGTACATAATTTAAACATAGGTGTTCCAAACACATCTTCCATCCAGACTTCTTCCACTACCTGTAAGAAACTGGGGTGATCCGCCCAAAAGTGAAAAAACTTGAAAGGTTTTCTCACCTGGGGCAGTTCAGCCAATTTGATTACCATAAGGGAATGGTCAGATACTCCAGCTGGCAGAAAATTTGCTTCTGACCCAGTGAATCTGCTCTCCCACTCAGCATTAACAAGTGCTCTGTCTAGCTTCCTGAGAATCGGGCCTTCCTCCCTTCTGTTAGACCAAGAAAAGAATTGACCTCAAAATCTTAAGTCATCCAAATCTGCCTGGTTGATGCACTCATCCAGAGAGTCCATCCAGCTTAGCCACTCATTCGAGCCCCCCACTCTCTCATCATGTCTTCTGATAGCATTAAAGTCCCCAACAACAAGCCAAGGACTACCTCTAATGGTCGAGGCATAAGAGGATAGATCTGCCTACAGCACTTCCCTTCTGCCATTACAATTATCCCAATACACAACGGAGACCATGCAGCTCCATGTACTAGCAATGTCTTGCACCTTACAATGCATTACTTGGTCAGTTTGACTCAATAGAGAAACCGAGACTGCATATGGGTTCTCTTCTTGACTTATTCTCATGGGTTTCGTAAAGGTAGAGGAGCACTGACCCTCTTTGCTCATGTCGAAAGTTGGGGAAAGATTGATCGACTTATTAAAGCAGATATAGTCAGTTGCGAAGATAACATTGATCACGCTCTTTTAAACTCCACAATAGGATTGCATATTGGTCAAGGTAATGATGCCTTCTGTAATATCATAGCTGCTTTCTTAAGAACAGAGATAAGAGATAAGGAAGGGAAAGAGTATGGTTCTTGTGTAAAAGGAATACCCCAAGGCTGGTCTACGATCAGCTGTACTAATGAATATCTTTTGACACCAACTATATATTCAAATCAAAACTTTTTTAGAAAGATAAAGACATCGATTCGTCTACGTCAGATATGCTGACGATTTGCTTTTTGCTGTAAAAAGAAGGAGGACGTGATACAGATATGAATATATGACCCTGACAACTATCCATATCCCATCCTCTTACCTTGCTGCTCATTCTCCGAAGCACTGAACCTAAACCCAACCTATTGATTGATGCGGGGAAATGAAGGGACCAAACCAGTAGCATACGTAGCTACATCGAAGGACCAAGTCATAGCCAAATGGTACACCCACAGCCGCCCATGGCTGATGAGGTAAATGAATCTGGCCGGGGGACTAGCCAATCATGTGGGGACAGCCAGGTTCTTCAAACTCCGGCCGTGGATAGCTAGATAACACCCACCAATTCCATTGCATTGCCACCAGCCCTATCTATAGTTCCTTTTCCCGGATGGGCAGTCGGTCTAACATAGCTATCTCTAGCTAGCAGCTATCGCCTAGCTAGCGACCGAAGGAAGGAAATCTAAATGTTAATGGTTATCCATCCGGCTCGAGGCTAGGTCTTACTCATACTTAGTAGAACCCTAGCTCTCTATTTCATATCCAAATCTGGTCACTGGTATAGATGATGGACCTGCTTTCCTCCCTTATCACACTGAAAGGCACCTCTATCTCTTCCCTCTGTCCTCCGGTTTTTAAAAACCCGAAAGTCATTTCACTCGGCATTTCTTCTTCTTCAATTGACATTGCCTTGAAGAGCCTAATTGTTGATACCGAGCGAGACAGCTCTTTAAGAATTTTGAACATGGAAGATTTTACTAAATTGACTTAGACCTCATGGTTGATATCGCTACCTTTCGTCTCTTATCTCTTTATCTTCTCTACTTCAAGTCCCTTGACCTCCATTTTTAGGGATTATGACCTGCAACTGCCACACCAACAATCATAGGCTATTGGCTGAGCCTAAACAAGACAAGATGCATTGCCTCTGTCTTCATGCAAAACACGTCTACCACGCTGTGAGCAAGCATGAGGGGATCACCTTTGATGATCATCTTCTTATAAAACGATTGGGTAAGTGATAAGTACCCCCTAAGAAAAAGAAATCCTTAAAATACTGATAGATGCTCATCAACACACAGATGGCAGGCTAACTACATACGTTGTCCACCCCACCTTGTCGTACATGTTTCGCCAAGCTCGCGGGCGGCAAAAGGACTCCAACCAGCGAGCTACAGGAGCAAGCCAAGTGAAAGGAATAGCTGCTGGTTATAGAACAAATGGGTTTGATAATGGAGCAAGCAACGGGTCTAAGCCACAGGAGCTGAACGAGCCGCAGGAAAGATCTTGTTGTTATAGCTGTTGCTCGCTTGGCTGACGCTCGTCTTTCTCTTTCGAGCCGGATGGGTAACCATTCCTTCTAACCTCCCCCCTTGCGCTCCCGAACTGATCGAGTCCCCCTTAACTTAGCTTATAAGTTAGAGGATGGGATGTAACTGAAGCGAGCGAGCCATATACTTTGTGCCGCGGGTCGAGTACCTATTTTTTAAGTGTGTGGTCATTAGTAATGCACTTTGTGGTCCTTATTGGGTGCTGGCGGTGGCTTATCGAAGCAAATCCCACACAAAAAAAGATGATCAGCAATAAACACAAATCTATCTTCAAAGAGTAAGAGAAGGACCTTGGGCAAAGGGTTAACGCAAAAAGCTCCTGGGCCTCAGTACACTGAACACCAACGGAATCTCGATGAAAGTAGAAGGAAAGCAATTGACTCTATCAAGAAGGTATGGAACTTCTCGACGCACTGTTCGAACCCGCAAGCACCTTTCATCTACCCTACGCTAACAGCTCTCTTCTCTTATGAGATTGCATCCGCCTTCGATTATTCAATTTCGAGTTAGCGCTCCGGGGGCTACTCCTACTGCTACTGTAACTGCTTTCTTTAGGAAATGCCGACATCTACTCGAAATGGCTTGACATTCCAGAACAGGAACTTCACTCATTTTAATGCCCGAAGTCTGCATCTTCTATTACATCGCCTCAAAAGAGTGAAAAGTCCCTTCTTGCCTGACGAGTTCTTCCTTCTTTTCTTGCTTTGCTACCGTCTGTGGCATTTGTCCTGCAAACAAGCCCTTCTCTTCCTTGACTAGCAGCAGCTCCCGCTAAAGCAGTTGCTGCTTACACTAGCTAGGCGAACTCCCGCTCTGATCCAGCTACCCCTCATGCTTCGCCAGTGCGGAATTATAGAGATAAAGATTTGAAAGAAACGACCCATAATGAAATTCAGGATCGAGTGCAAGAGAGAATGCCGCGATAAAAGAGCTCCTTTTCCTCACAGACTAGGGGATGAATCTCTAGACCTAAAAGCAGTTATATAAAGCACTGCTGCCACTTCCTTTGCTACCGGCTTCTTTCAGTTCTAAAGTGTAAATCAAGAGGCTAAACTCGATCTATCTTTCCGGCTTAGCCGAACTCCTCACCTGGGGTGACTGAAGGATATTCTGATTCAAGCTCTGAACCAAAGCTCATTCTTTTCTCTATTGTACCCTCATCGACATCTCCTTACGCTGATTCAATAGCAGCTGGGTCGTGAACAAGAACAAGAGCTGAAACACGTTCAAGCTCAAAGCTACTGGTTCTGTCATACTCTATTCTATTTCTTTCTACTTTCGAGTGACTGGCTTTCCTTTCGAGCAGACTAAGAAGAAGAAGAAGGTAGCAGCTACGACTTCTTCCTTCTGGGCTTACTTGCCAAGTCCAATAGCAACGGATTCTGTACCAGCAAACCATATTGAACCGGGTGTTCCCTCTCCGTTCTAGCTTTCTAAATAAGTCAGATCGGTGCGGGAAAAACTCCTAAATCAGTAAATCCGGAAGTTCCTGCCTTCCCCAGAGTTCTTCCTTAGAGGGTTGGCACAAAAGCATCAGATATTGAAACTAATAGCAAAGAAGGCTAGGCTCCTCGAACCAGATTCTATTAGATCTTCCTATACCGTAATTCGCTAATCTCGATGAAAGAGCAGGTAACTACATAAGGCAGCTTTCCCCGCTCTGTCTTCTCTACGATTTACGGGTACTTACTCGTGCACGGAATCAAACAAGAGGAG